AATGGACCGACCCCTACTATGGACTAATAACTATAGGACTAATAACCAACTCATCGCTTCGCATTATCTGGATACCAAAAACCAGTCAAGATCTGATCTAGCGGTCATATCATTGGAGCAGCTGAAATCTTTTTTTTTTTGCATAAACAAAAGAAAAACCAATTGAATTCTTTATATATGATATATATGTATCAAATTATGTTCTTTATGTATATAAAATTAATTATGTTCTTTATGTATATAAAATAATCTAAAAAAGAAAAGGATATAGATAAATGGAAGGGTGAGAGAAAGAAAGAACAAGAATATCAATGATATACCATTCCAATATATGTAAGGTTTCTGAGTCATCTCATAAAAGACAGTGTTATAAAGCATCAATACCGATTCACCCATAACTAGACTAGATGAATCGATTCCTAGAAAAAAATCAAGAGCCTCGAGCCAATAAAGACTGAGAAGATTGACTCAAGAACAAATTCCACGAAAGGCTCCATTGTCGAATTCAAACCTAACCATTAATTGAGAAGCGATGGGAACGACGGAACCCGTGAATTATTAGGATTTTCTTGAAAAACGAATCCTAATAATTCATTGGGTGGGATGGCGGAACGAACCGGGGAACAATTCATTTATTCCGAGAAATTATGAGCTAACCCTACAACTGAAGTAGATATTGAAAGAGTTAATATTCGCCCGCGAAGGGTTTTATTAGATTACTCAATCTTGTTCTATCCAATATGATAATATGAGACAAGGCAAAACAAAATAAAGATTCGTTATCGTTATAAAAAACAACATTAGAGAATAGATTCTCTAGTTTATCGATATATTCTCCAAACAAATATATCTATTATTTTATAATATAAAAATAAAAAAAGAATCGAGAAATGGAATACATCTTTAAGTGGATATCCAAACAAGATATAGAAATTTCTAATAGATTAGATGAAATCTCAAAAAAAAAAGAATCCAGAGTAGATTTTCATTAAACTTGAATCCTTTGATTCGCGAGGAGCCGGATGAGACGAAACTCTCATGTCCGGTTTTGGAGTAGAGTTGGAATTGCGAAAGAACCATCAACTATAACCCCAAAAGAACCAGATTTCGTAAACAACATAGAGGAAGAATGAGGGGGATATCTTATCGCGGCAATCGTATTTGTTTCGGTAAATATGCTCTGCAGGCACTTGAACCGGCGTGGATCACATCTAGACAAATAGAAGCAGGGCGCCGAGCAATGACGCGAAATGTACGACGCGGTGGAAAAATATGGGTACGTATATTTCCAGACAAACCAGTTACGTTAAGAGCGGCCGAAACACGTATGGGTTCGGGTAAAGGATCCCCCGAATATTGGGTAGCTGTCGTCAAACCGGGTAGAATACTTTATGAAATGGGCGGAGTCGCAGAAAATATAGCCAGAAAGGCAATTTCTATAGCAGCCTCGAAAATGCCTATACGAACTCAATTCATTATTTCGGGATAGGAACCTAGAATCAAAGAAAAAAGTCTTAGGGAGAAAAAAAGTTGCGAGTGTCTTTTTTTTTTTTTTTTTACAAACAATATTTCTTTTTTTTTTTTTTACTTCATTCTTTACTTTGCATTGAAAGAACAGATTTAAAATGATATGATTCAACCTCAAACCCGTTTGAATGTAGCGGATAACAGTGGGGCTCGAGAATTAATGTGTATTCGAATCATCGGAGCTAGTAATCGTCGATATGCTCATATCGGTGACATTATTGTTGCTGTGATCAAGGAAGCATTACCAAACACCCCCCTAGAAAGATCAGAAGTGGTCAGAGCTGTAATTGTACGTACTTGTAAAGAACTTAAACGTGACAACGGTATGATAATACGATATGATGACAATGCTGCTGTTGTCATTGATCAAGAAGGAAATCCAAAAGGAACCCGAGTTTTTGGTGCGATTGCCCGAGAATTGAGACAGTTAAGTTTCACTAAAATAGTTTCATTAGCACCTGAGGTATTATAAGATCATACCGACTAATAGAGTTCTATTATACATAGTATTTGAATGAAATAGATTAATTAGTCCATTAGATTGTATCTTACGCATATACCTTTCTATAACATAATAGAGAATTTGGAAATCTATAATAGATTTGAATAGATTTGATATTCAAAAAATCGATATTAAAGACAATAAGATATTAAATAATTGAAACGAATACATAATTTATATTTATATTAACTCATTTTTTTATTATATAGAATATAATATAGATATTTCCAATTTTGAAATACAAGCATGTTGATTATATCAAAAATAGGAGACAACAATCATTTTAGTTTATCATGGGTAGGGACACTATTGCTGACATAATAACCTCTATACGAAATGCTGACATGAATAGAAAAGGGACGGTTCGAATAGGATCTACTAACATGACCGAAAAGATTGTTAAAATACTTTTAGGAGAGGGTTTTATCGAAAACGTGCGAAAACACCAGGAAAACAACAAATCTTTTTTGG